TGAATTAGCTAGGAAATCAGCAACTGATTTTAATCAGAATTTTGAAAGACTTACTTTAATGTCCGAACAAAGAAGGTTTGATTCAGAAAACCAAACAAAATGTTTGAAATTTCTATTTGATGCAATTACAACTGATCCAAATAATCAAACAATTCAAAAGAAATCTATTGGAATAGAAGAAATCAGTAAAAGGATTCCTCGATGGTCATACAAATTGACCAATTCTTTGGAAAAGCGAGAGGAAGGAAATGGAGAAGAATCAACAGAAGATCGGTGGATTCGTTCAAGAAAATCCAAACGTGTGGTAATTTATACTGATAAGGATCAGAATACCAATACTCATACTAGCACCGGTACTAATAGTGATCGAGCCCAAGAGGTGGCTTTGGTACGTTACTCGCAACAATCAGATTTTCGTCGAGATATAATCAAAGGATCCATGCGGGCTCAAAGACGTAAAATAGTGATTTTGGAAATGTCTCAAGCAAATGCACATTCCCCACTTTTTTTGGACAGAATAGATAAAACCCTTTCTTTTGATATCTCTGGAACAATGAATCTAATTTTTAGAAATTGGATGGGTACAGGACAAAAATTCAAAACTTCGGATTTTGAGGAGGAAGAGGCAAAAGAAAACGAGAAAAAAAGGGAAGAAAAAAGAGAGGAAAATGAACGGATAGCAATAGCAGAAGCTTGGGATACTATTATATTTGCTCAAGCAATAAGAGGCACTATGTTAGTAACTCAATCGATTCTTAGAAAATACATCATATTGCCTTCATTGATAATAGCTAAAAACATCGGCCGTATGTTATTATTTCAATTCCCCGAGTGGTATGAGGATTTGAAGGAGTGGAATAAAGAAATGCATGTTAAATGCACCTATAATGGTGTTCAATTATCAGAAACAGAATTTCCTAAAGACTGGTTAACAGACGGTATTCAGATAAAAATCCTATTCCCTTTCTGTCTGAAGCCCTGGCGCAGATCAAAACTACGATTTCATCATAGAGATCCAATGAAAAATAAAGAAAAAAAAGAAAATTTTTGTTTTTTAACAATCTGGGGAATGGAAACTGACCTACCTTTCGGTTCTCCCCGAAAAGGACCTTCCTTTTTTGAACCCATTTATGAAGAATTCGAAATAAAAATTAGAAAAGCGAAAAAAAAATGTTTTCTAGTTCTAAGAATTTTCAAAGAAAAAACAAAACATTTTATAAAGGTTTCAAAAGAAAAAACAAGATGGATTATCAAAATAGTTCTATTTTTAAAAAGAATAATAAAAGAGTTGTCAAAAGTGAATCAAATTTTATTATTTGGATTGAAGAAAGTATATGAACCGAATGAAAATGAAAAAGATTCCATAATCATTAATAAAATTGTTCCTGAATTAACCATTCAAACTGGATCCATGGGTTGGACAAATTATTCACTCACAGAAGAAAAAATGAAAGATCTGTCCGATAGAACAACCCTAATCAGAAATCAAATGGAAAGTGTTTTAAAAGACAAAAGACAAATATTTCTAACTTCAGATATAAATATTAGTCTTAACGATACAAGTTATGATGATAAAAGATCAGAATCGCAGAAACATATTTGGCAGATATTCAAAAAAAGAAGTGACAGATTCATATTCATACGTAAATGGCACTCTTTTTTGAAATTTTTCAGTGAAAGAATATACATAGATATCTTTCTATGTACTATTAGTACTATTAAGATTCCCAGAATCCATGTAAAACTTTGCCTTGAATCAACAAAAAAGATTATTGATAAATACATTTATAATGATGAAAAAAATAAAGAAGGAATTGATGAAAATGAAAGAAATCAAAAAAAAATGAACTTTATTTCGATTATTAAAAAGCCTATTTCTAATATTAGTAATAAGAAATCACAGATTTCTTGTGACCCATATCCCTTTTCCCAAGCATCCGTATTTTACAAATTATCACAAATCCAAGTTATTAACAAGTATCGTTTTGGATCTCTACTCAAATATCACAAAACGTATCTTATTCTTAAAAATAGAATAAGGAATTTTTTTGGAACACGAAGAATATTTGATTCCAAACCAAGATCAAGCCATAAAAAACTTCCGAATTCTAGAATGAATGAATGGAAAAACTGGTTAAGGGGTCATTATCAATACAATTTATCTCGGACTAAATGGTTTAGATTAGTGCCGCAAAAATGGCGAAATAAGGTCAATCGGCGTCGTATAATTCAAAACAAAGACTCAAAAAAAAATTCATATGAAAAAGACCGATTTATTCATTATGAGAAAAAAAATGATTATGAAGTGAATTCATTGCTGGGTCAAAAAGAAAAATTAAAAAAAAACTACAGATATGATCTTTTTTCATATAAATATATTGATTATGGGAGTAGAAAAAACTCATATATTTATCCACCCCCATTACAAGTAAATGAGGACCGAGAGATTCCATATAATTACAACACACCTAAAACCGAATCATTTTATGTACTGGGAGATATATGTATTAGTGATTATCTAGGAGAAGGGTATATTATTGATACAGGTAAAAATATGGATAGAAAATATTTGGAGTGGAAAATTTTCCATTTCTTTCTTAGAAAGAATACCGATATTGAAGCCTGGACCAATATGGATACCGGGGCCAACATTAATAAAATGACTAAGACTTGGAATGATTATTATCAAATGATTGATAAGAAAGATCCTTTCTATCTCACGATTCATCAAGAAATCAACCCATCAAATAAAAAAAAAATGGATTGGATGGGAATGAATGAAGAAATACCATATCGTCCCATATCAAATCTGAAATCTTGGTTCTTTTCAGAATTTGTGCCACTTTATGATGCATATCAAATCAAACCATGGATTATACCAATCAAATTACTTCTTTTCGTTTTTAATGAAAATGAAAACATTAGTGAAAATAAAAACACCAATGAAAATCAAAAAAAAAAGTTTCGTATATCATTTAATCAAAAAGAATATCTTGAATTAGAGAATCGAAATAAAGAAGAAAAAGAACAGCTTGGCCAAAGAAATCCTGGCTCAGACACACGAAACCAACAAAAAGATGTTGAAAAGGATTCCACGGAATCAGACATTAAAAACCATGGAAAGGAAGAACAGCTGGAGAATAACGAGAAAGCGAAACTAGAGTTCTTACTGAAAAGATATTTTCTTTTTCAATTGAGATGGGAGGGTACTTTGAATCAAAGAATGTTCGATAATGTTAAGGTATATTGTTTCCTGCTTAGACTGATAAATCCAAAGGAAATTGCTATATCCTCTATTCAAAGAAAAGAAATGCGCCTAGATGTAATGTCGATTCCGAAGAGTCTAACTCTTAAAGAATTGATAAAAAGGGGAATATTTATTATCGAACCGACGCGTCTGTCTATAAAATGGGATGGACAATTTATTATGTATCAAACCGTAGGTATTTCATTGGTCCATAATAAAAAATGCCAAACTAATGGAAAATGCCGAGAAAAGGGATACGCTGATGAGAGTTATTTCAATGGAGCCATTGCACAACATAAAAAGATGCTTGTGAATGGGGACGAAAATCATTATGATTTGCTTGTTCCTGAAAATATTCTATCTCCAAGGCGTCGTAGAGAGTTGAGAATTCTAATTTGTTTCAATTCCGGAAATAGAAATGTTATGGATAGGAATTCCGTATTTTTCAATGACAACAATGTAAGGAACTGCGGGCAATTTTTGGATGAGGACAAGCATATTGATACAGATATAAATAAATTCATTCAATTCAAATTGTTTCTTTGGCCCAATTATCGATTAGAGGATTTAGCTTGTATGAATCGCTACTGGTTTGATACCAATAATGGCAGTCGTTTTAGTATGTCAAGGATACGTATGTATCCGCGATTCGGAATTAGTTGATGGTTGGTACATTTCCTATATATCACGTAGCATATCTGGTATATGAAGGTAGACAAATGTACACACACGCTATGTTACATTCTGATACATGATATCGATTCAATGACGTATCAAGTGGATTGAATCTAGAAATGATTCGTCGGAATCTTCTTTGATTAAAATCATTTTCTTTTGTGAGTACAGAAATTGACTTTCTATCAAATCAAATTACATTACAAATTGTACTTATTAATTTGATTTGATAGAAAATGACCGGCATTATTATTATTCCTGATTGGTAAAATCCATATCTGTGAAAAAAAAAAAGAGAGAGAAAAATTATTTTTATGGTCAAAAATTCATTCATCCCGGTTATTCCGCAAGAAGAAGAAAAAAAAGGGTCTGTTGAATTTCAAGTAATCAGTTTCACCAATAAGATACAGAAACTTACTTCACATTTTGAATTACACAGAAAAGATTATTTATCTCAGGTAGGTTTGCGAAAAATTTTGGGAAAACGTCAACGGCTGCTGGCTTATTTGTCAAAGAAAAATAGAGTTCGTTATAAAAAATTAATTTATCAGTTAGATATTCGGGAACCAAAAACTCGTTAATTTGAAGATTGTTTGAATTCTTTGGTTTATTAGATCTTGAATTTTGATGAACCTCGTTTATTTCGTTTTCGGCAATTCATAGAATAATGGATCGGAGAAGAAAACATATGAATGTATCGGCTACAAGAAAAGACCTCATGATAGTTAATATGGGTCCTCACCACCCATCAATGCATGGTGTTCTTCGACTTATCGTTACTCTAGATGGTGAAGATGTTATTGATTGCGAACCTGTCTTGGGTTATTTACATAGAGGGATGGAAAAAATTGCAGAAAACCGAACAATTATACAATATCTTCCGTATGTAACACGTTGGGATTATTTAGCTACTATGTTCACAGAGGCAATAACGGTAAATGCACCAGAACAATTAGGAAATATTCAAGTACCTAAAAGAGCTAGCTATATCAGAGTCATTATGTTGGAGCTGAGTCGTATAGCTTCTCATTTATTATGGCTTGGGCCTTTTATGGCGGATATCGGGTCACAGACTCCATTCTTCTATATTTTCAGAGAAAGGGAATTGCTATATGACCTATTCGAAGCTGCCACAGGTATGCGAATGATGCATAATTATTTCCGTATCGGGGGAGTCGCTGCCGATCTACCTCATGGCTGGATAGATAAATGTTTGGATTTCTGCGATTATTCTTTAACAGGAGTTGTTGAATATCAAAAGCTTATTACGCAAAATCCCATTTTTTTGGAACGAGTTGAAGGGGTGGGCATTATTGGTGGGGAGGAAGCAATAAATTGGGGTTTATCCGGACCAATGCTACGAGCTTCCGGAATCCAATGGGATCTTCGTAAGGTTGATCATTATGAGTGTTACGATGAATTCGATTGGGAAATCCAGTGGCAAAAAGAAGGAGACTCATTAGCTCGTTATTTAGTACGAATCAATGAAATGACGGAATCCATAAAAATTATTCAACAGGCTTTAGAAGGAATTCCGGGGGGGCCCTATGAGAATTTAGAAGTTCGACGTTTTGATAGAGCAAGGGATTCCGAGTGGAATGATTTTGAATATCGATTCATTAGTAAAAAGCCTTCTCCCACTTTTGAATTGTCGAAACAAGAACTTTATGTGAGAGTAGAAGCCCCAAAGGGGGAATTAGGAATTTTTCTGATAGGGGATAATAGTGTTTTTCCCTGGAGATGGAAAATTCGTCCCCCGGGTTTCATCAATTTGCAAATTCTTCCTCAGCTAGTTAAAAGAATGAAATTGGCTGATATCATGACGATACTAGGTAGTATAGATATCATTATGGGAGAAGTTGATCGTTGAAATGATAATTGATACGACAGAAGTACAAGCTATCAATTCTTTTTCCAGATTGGAATCCTTAAAAGAGGTCATAGACCTCTTCTGGCTGCTTGTCCCTATTTTTACTCCCGTATTGGGGATCACAATAGGCGTACTCGTGATTGTGTGGTTAGAAAGGGAAATATCTGCAGGGATACAACAACGTATTGGGCCTGAATATGCCGGTCCCTTGGGAATTCTTCAGGCTCTAGCAGACGGGACAAAACTGCTTTTGAAAGAGGATCTTCTCCCATCTAGAGGAGATATTCGTTTATTCAGTATCGGGCCATCTATAGCAGTCATATCAATTCTACTAAGCTATTCAGTAATTCCTTTTGGCTATCACCTTGTTCTAGCCGATCTCAGTATAGGCGTTTTTTTATGGATCGCTATTTCCAGCATTGCTCCTATTGGACTTCTTATGTCAGGATATGGATCAAATAATAAATATTCCTTTTCGGGTGGTCTACGAGCTGCTGCTCAATCTATTAGTTATGAAATACCATTAACTCTGTGTGTGTTATCAATATCTCTACGTGTGATTCGTTGGAACATGAACCTTTACCCCTTTCCTAGAAATAAAGGAAAGGGGTTGAATGTATTGAATAGATATCTTTCTCTTTTTATTCATCATTCGGGTCGATGAGTTAAACCAGATAGTTATATGAGTGAAACAAAACGGCTTATGAATTTGCAGTAAGAAGATGAATTCTCATTCCCTATGTACGAGAGAAAAGTGGAAGTAAATATAAGCGGTTAAGACTGTTTACCCCAAGATTGGTTGATTAGTCATCATGACTTGAAGCGGGTGCAAAAGATCAATTGTATGGAATTTCTACTATTGCGGGTGTATGTATTACCATATTGGGGATCAATCAAAAATAAGTGGACGGTTAGGAACACCAAGGTACACAAAGGATTAGTGATGGAGATAATGTAAGGTGTCCAAAGGGATATTTCTGCATAAAAGGAATCATAATGAGGGCTTTAAATTCGTAGAAATGATAAAGCAGTACTTCTTCACGATTCCGATCCAGAGTATGCTTCTATCCACTGATTAATTAAATAACTGTCGATAACGAAGTAATCCTTTGATTTTTTTTAACCCCCATTCTGAGTGAGAAAGAAGAACAGGAATGAAAGAAATGGAATCCAACAGGAAAACTGAATAATAAGAGATCTTTATTTATTCTTTCTTTCCTCAGCTCTATCCATATTCATACAGATAGCATTCTTATCATGATTCATCAACTAGAACTCATGAACTAGTGTCTAATTATTTTTCGTACAAAAGATATGGGTCGAAATGTCTATTGAAACAACGAGTATTTTATCGAAGGATTAAGTTATTACCGAACAAAGAGAAATTCTAATTAGAAAATAGATTCTAAAATAAAGGATGAGATCAATTCAGAAGCTCTTTTTTTGTTATTATGGCGGACAGAATTCCATTGGTCTAATTCGGGACTTTTCGATGCATCTTTATCCTATCTACATTACAAACATGTAGAGGTAATAATGAACCAGTCCTTAGATTTATTTGTGGCCATCGAGGAGCCGTATGAAGCTGAGGTCTCATGTGCGGTTCTGGAATAGCGATGGGGATAGTGATGTTATCGTCGACTATGATTATCTAACAGTTCAAGTACAGTTGATATAGTTGAGGCACAGTCAAAATATGGGTTTTGGGGATGGAATCTATGGCGTCAACCTATAGGGTTTATAGTTTTTCTAATTTCTTCCCTAGCGGAATGCGAGAGATTACCTTTTGATTTACCAGAAGCAGAGGAGGAATTAGTAGCAGGTTATCAAACCGAATATTCAGGTATCAAATCTGGTTTATTTTATGTTGCTTCTTACCTAAATCTACTAGTTTCTTCATTATTTGTAACAGTTCTTTACTTGGGGGGATGGAATCTCTCTATTCCGTACCTATGCATTCCTGAACCCTTCGGAATAAATAAAACGGGCGGAGTCTTTGGAATGACAATTGGTATTCTTATTACATTAGCTAAAGCTTATTTGTTCCTGTTCATTTCTATCACAACAAGATGGACTTTACCTAGGATGAGAATGGACCAACTATTAAATCTTGGGTGGAAATTTCTTTTACCTATTTCTCTAGGTAATCTATTATTAACAACTTCTTCCCAACTTGTTTCGCTGTAACAGAATATGATATTCCAGATTCATAACCTATCTAGAGTCTAGAGCAAGAGAAAGAAACATTAAATTATTCATGGATATCCACGATATGTTTCCTATGGTGACTGGGTTCATGAATTATGGTCAACAAACAATACGAGCTGCAAGGTACATTGGTCAAAGTTTCATGATTACCTTATCCCACGTGAATCGTTTACCTGTGACTATTCAATATCCTTATGAAAAATCGATAGCATCAGAGCGTTTTCGTGGTCGAATCCACTTTGAGTTTGATAAATGCATTGCTTGTGAAGTATGCGTTCGAGTATGCCCTATAGATCTACCCGTTGTTCATTGGAAATTGGAAACAAATATTAGAAAGAAACGATTGCTTAATTATAGTATCGATTTCGGAATCTGTATATTTTGTGGTAATTGCGTCGAGTATTGTCCAACAAACTGTTTATCAATGACTGAAGAATATGAACTTTCTACTTATGATCGTCACGAATTGAATTATAATCAAATCGCTTTGGGTCGGTTACCAATGTCAGTAATAGGAGATTACACAATTCGAACAGTTATGAATTCGACTCAAATAAAAATAGCCAGAGGTAAACCTCTTGATTCAAGAACAATTACCAATTACTAAGATTCCGTTTTGATCTTTTGATCTAAAGTAAAAGGAAGTAAGGGGGTGAGGCTTCTTTCATTTTGCCAGGTCGGTAACTACAAATCATAATTATTGATTGGCGAGAATCAAGGCTTGATTTGGATTTAGAATGGGTTCATATATCTGTGATGATTTCAAAATATACAATTTCGTACTGCTCTTTCAGATACAGTAGCGGGGTTGTTCCAATAACCATATCTACATCAATCCACAGCACATTAGGATTCAGTTCAATTAGGAACGTATCGTATATAATAATAAAAAAAAAATAGGGTAATTTCTTTTTTCTTGGAGTGGTTAGTAAGTTTATGAAATATTTCGACTTATTTATCTCTTATTTCACACATAATGGATTTACCTGGACCAATACATGATATTCTTTTAGTATTTCTGGGATCGGGTCTTATATTAGGAGGTCTGGGGGTGGTTTTACTTACCAATCCAATTTATTCTGCTTTTTCGTTGGGATTTGTTCTTGTTTGTATATCCTTATTCCATATTCCATCTAACTCCTATTTTGTAGCTGCTGCACAGCTCCTTATTTACGTGGGAGCTGTAAATGTTTTAATCGTATTTGCTGTGATGTTCATGAATGGTTCAGAATATTACAACGATTTCTATCTTTGGACCGTTGGAGATGGGGTCACTTCACTGGTTTGTACAAGTATTCTTTTTTCATTAATTACTACTATCTTGGATACATCGTGGTACGGGATTATTTGGACTACAAAATCAAACCAGATTATAGAGCAGGATCTAACAAATAATGTTCAACAAATTGGGATTCATTTATCAACAGATTTTTACCTCCCATTTGAACTCACCTCTATAATTCTTTTAGTCGCTTTGATAGGTGCAATTGCTATGGCCCGGCAGTAATAAGTAATAAATACTTAGAATTAGAAGAATTAGAAATCAAAAATAAAATAAATAAAGTCTTGTTTTGTTCTCAGTTCCATTTTAATGTTCTATTGTGCATATATTAAATGGAGGGGGGATTAGTTTGATCTATTACTAATACCTTACCTTGTAAGGTACTTGTTATATTCTAGTCAATCAAATCGGTTAAATTGTTGTTCATATTGAAATGAATCGAGCTTGGTGAGGAGTTGGTCAATGATGACCGAACATGTACTTATTTTGAGTGCCTATTTATTTTCTATTGGTATTTATGGATTGATCACAAGCCGAAACATGGTTAGAGCACTTATGTGTCTTGAGCTTATACTGAATGCGGTTAATATGAATCTTGTAACGTTTTCTGATTTGTTTGATAGTCGTCAATTAAAAGGAAATATTTTCTCGATTTTTGTTATAGCTATTGCAGCCGCTGAAGCAGCTATTGGGCTGGCTATTGTTTCATCGATCTATCGTAACAGAAAATCGACTCGTATCAATCAATCGAATTTGTTGAATAAATAGTCATAATGATATAAAGATATATTTATATTTATATATAATAGATTTACCAATCTATAACTAGTATGTATGATTCGTATGACCATCTTTGTTGAAACGTAAGAAATCAAAGTATCTTGGCTCTCGTTCATGAACATATCCAGAAGTATATTGATTAAAAAAAAATTCTGGTAAACCACTGATTCATCTGGCGTCTACAATATAATATGTAATTCAATTACTACTGAATTGAATTATAACCAGATTGAAAATTGATAAAGTTCAAAAAAAATTATAGATCCAATGTCACATTCAGTAAAGATTTATGATACATGTATAGGGTGTACTCAATGTGTACGAGCCTGCCCCACAGATGTACTGGAAATGATACCCTGGGACGGATGTAAAGCTAAACAAATTGCTTCTGCTCCAAGAACAGAGGACTGTGTAGGTTGTAAGAGATGTGAATCCGCCTGTCCGACGGATTTCTTGAGCGTTCGGGTTTACTTATGGCATGAGACAACTCGCAGCATGGGTCTAGCTTATTGATACGTTCTAGAAAAACCCACTTGAATCCATTCGATTCCTCTTTACCGACAAAAACCCGTACTCGATAAATTATTCCGAGCGCGGGTTTTTCTGGTCAAAGTCTATCTTGTCTTTACCACGAGTTATTTTCCTTGGTTAACAATAATTGTAGTTTTGCCGATATTCGGGGGTTCGTCAATTTTCTTTCTCCCCCACAGGGGAGGTCAAAATAAGGCGGTTCGTTGGTATACTATTTGTATATGCTTATTAGAACTCCTTCTAACGACCTATGCGTTCTGTTATCATTTCCAATTAGACGATCCTCTAATCCAATTAGAGGAGGCTTATAAATGGATAAATATTTTTGAATTTCACTGGAGACCGGGAATCGATGGACTTTCCATAGGACCCATTTTATTGACGGGATTCATCACTACTTTAGCTACTTTAGCGGCTCGGCCAGTTACTAAAGATTCGCAATTGTTCTATTTCCTGATGTTAGCAATGTACAGTGGTCAAATAGGATCATTTTCTTCTAGAGACCTTTTACTTTTTTTCCTCATGTGGGAATTAGAATTAATTCCTGTTTACCTACTTTTATCCATATGGGGAGGGAAGAAACGTCTGTATTCAGCTACAAAGTTTATTTTGTACACAGCAGGGGGTTCTATTTTTCTCTTAATGGGAGTTCCAGGTATGGGTTTATATGGCTCCAATGAACCAACATTAAATTTTGAAACATTAGCGAATCAATCGTATCCTTTGGGATTGGAAATAATATTCTATTTCGGCTTCCTTATTGCTTATGCTGTCAAATTGCCAATTATACCCCTACATACATGGTTACCAGATACCCATGGAGAAGCGCATTACAGTACGTGTATGCTTCTAGCGGGAATTTTATTAAAAATGGGAGCATATGGGTTGGTTCGGATCAATATGGAATTATTACCCCATGCTCACTCTATATTTTCTCCTTGGTTGATGATAGTAGGAACGGTACAAATAATCTATGCAGCTTCAACTTCTTTCGGTCAACGCAATTTAAAAAAGAGAATAGCCTATTCCTCCGTATCTCATATGGGTTTCACTCTTATTGGAATTGGTTCCATAACAGATATGGGAATCAATGGAGCCATTTTACAAATAATCTCTCATGGATTTATTGGTGCTGCACTTTTTTTCTTGGCAGGAACGAGTTACGATAGAATACGTCTTGTTTATCTCGACGAAATGGGAGGAATAGCTATCCCAATGCCAAAAATATTTACCATGTTTAGTAGTTTCTCGATGGCTTCTCTTGCATTGCCGGGAATGAGTGGTTTTGTTGCAGAATCAGTAGTATTTTTTGGAATGATTACCAGCCCAAAATATCTTTTAATTTCAAAAATACTAATTACTTTAGCAATGGCAATTGGAATGATATTAACTCCTATTTATTCATTATCTATGTTACGTCGGATGTTCTATGGATACAAGGTATTCGATGTCCAAAATTCTTATTTTGTGGATTCTGGACCACGAGAATTGTTTGTTTCGTTTTGTATTCTTCTACCCGTAATTGGTATTGGTATTTATCCTGATTTCGTTCTCTCGCTATCAATTGACAGGATAGAAGCGATTTTATCTATTTATTTTCATAAATAAAATCATTTTCGTTAATAAGATATTCAAATAATAGAATCTTGGGATTTAAAAAATAATTCACTGTATAATGATAATGCAATGAAAAAAGCGAATTGTAATCATATACATCTAGAGTTTGTTTTTGAGAACCATTTAAATCACTACTTGATTTAAATGGTTCTCAAAAACTTGCACAAACTTTCTTTATATACGGAATAATCTTCCTATGTATTCTTTAGTTTATTTCTTCAATTAGATGTTAATGTGAATGAACCATAACTATGTAGTCCTACTCCTAATAGATTGACCCCAAAATAGCATATCCAAATTATAAGAAATCCTATAGAAGCCACAATTGCCGAATCCACGTCCCGAAAGTTCTGGTTTGTTCTACTATGTAAATAAATCGCGAATATGGTCCAAGTAATAAATGCCCAAGTTTCCTTGGGGTCCCAATTCCAATAAGATCCCCATGCTTCATTAGCCCATACTGCTCCCGAAAGAATACCTATGGTTAAAAAAGTAAATCCTAAACTAATGACACGATAACTACAATGATCTAATTGTTGAGTTAATTGATATCTGTGATAATTTATAAATGAAAGAAAAGAAGTTTTTTGTAAAACACTTCCTTTTTCATTCACAAAACAAAATGACCCAATTAATAAACGGTTGCTTTTACTAGGAATACCTAGGTTTTTTCGAAATGTAATGACTAAAAGAGCTACTGATAATAATGATCCGCATAAAAGAGCTGCATAGCTCAATAACATCATACTTACATGCATCATTAACCACTGGGATTGTAGAGCAGGTACTAATATTGCGGATTGATGCATTTCAGTTAAAAGACCCGAAGTAGCAAAGCCTTGGGTAAAAATAGCACTTGACACGGTTATTGCGCTTAAATCACTTTTCCGGTTCCGTCTCTTAGGAATCATATGAATAATGGAGAAACTCCACGAAAGGAACATTAAAGATTCATACAAATCACTTAACGGAAAATGTTTCGAATAAATCCAACGAGTAGCTAATAATCCTGTTATACAGAAAAAGGTAGCCACCATGCCTTTTTCTGACAAATCAAATAGTCCTACAGTTTCATGGATTAACAAGGTCATCAAATGAATCGTAATAACAATGGAAATGATAGAAAAAGAGATGTGAGTTAATATATGTTCTAAGGTCACAAATATCATAAAAAAGAATTTTTTTTTTTAGTGCGGTATCTCAATTACAGAATGAAAATCAAAAATTGAATTCATTATAAGGTCTATTGTGCCTTTTTAGGGGGATGGATGCCGCCACTCGGACTCGAACCGAGATGCTCTAGCACTGCTTCCTAAGAGCAGCGTGTCTACCGATTTCACCACGGCGGCTTGATCAAAATAATCATAGCCCATACGATGTTCAATCGTCGAGATTGAAGGGATTTAATACAATCTATTTTAAGTAGGAAATGTTAGAATCGACGAATAAAGACAAGGACGGGACCCGTTCAAATAAATATTTAAACGTTCAATGATCCTTAGTTTCGGGGTAGAGTACTGTTTTAAACAGCAAGCTTTTTTTTTATTATAAGTTTAAGTTCTTCAAAAGGATTTCTATAAATATTTTGAGAGTTTGGTATAAAACATGTATTAATGGTTGGGATCTTCATTGTATATATAATTTGTGTGAGTATTTACCAAACCAATCAGGTAATGGATTGTAGGCATATCATATAACAAAGGAGTTTCAATCGTTATCGGAATTCCACTGTATATGTTTTAACTTAAGAGAATTTAGAAAATCCAATTTATATACTTATATAAGTATATATATAAGTATATAAATTACAAATCAAATGTGAATAGATAAAATCTAGATATTAGATCTAGATATCAATTGATCACTTTGGATTGGATTAGTTAATGCGAACTCTTCATATGATAAGCCATCCATCCAATTTATTGAGTCATGCCGATTCAGATCATCCCAAGGCTTTATTACTTGTTTGTCTTTGTCGCACAAAAAAACTTCTTGAACGCCCGGTAGAAATAGATTTAGCTAAAGATAAAGCTTTTGCTGCAGCCTGATACCCTTTTCCTTTCCAAATATTTCTACGAATGTTTTTTTTTGACAGAGAAGTACGTTTCTTTGGAACTGCCATTTCAAAATAAAGAGTGACTCTTTTTTATAGTTGAATGTGAAAGACATTTTTTGTTCAAAATGGGTGGTTCTTTCTATTCATTATCTATATTTATTACTAGATAGAAGAAAAAAAAAACGATGTGATTTTCAAAGGGAATTCCTTTTTTTTTTTTCACATCTCTATTACATACAATGTCCAAAAGGGAGGATTTTGTACTGATTGGTAGTTTCATATCTTCATTCAATCTATGCCTATAGATGGGATCTATTGCCGTCGAACCGGTTCTTATTAATAAGAATAAAAAAAAGTTCTAATTAATATCTTAGTATATTTATATATTATATAAAAATATAAAAATGGTTACATTTAATAAATTGAAAGGCTTAAGAACCCTTTCCTAATTTAGGAAAACAATATGGATATAACCCTAAATATAGTTTGTTTTGTTGGACTAGAAGTTAATTAATCAATTCTACTTAGTTAATGACTCCGAATAAACTAAATAAAAACTAGGTTTATGGGGTCGATTTATTAATGGATTCTATGATAAATATCAGAATCAAGTACTTTAAAGTTTTGATATTATTCTTTTTCTTTTCTCTATACTCTATTGATTTAATATATTAATCGATTTAAATATGAATATTTAAAAATATGGATAAATTAAATATAAATAGAAATTATTGGAATAGTGGAATGATTGAAAATCTCATGTTATTTATCTTAATAAATCTCTTTTTTAATAACTAGATAATCGCTTTTAACTAGTCACTTTGTCAGTTGGCCAACTTTAACTTCTTGATTTGAATTTTTTTTTTTTCAAAGATATTGAAAAAAAAAGATTTCAGCTTTTCTCTTTTGTATTTATATCTTTATTTTATTTATTTGATTATTGATCCTTCCAAAAGAAATAAGGAAATAAAGGCTGGTGAATCGGAAACAATTAATAAGAATAAAAAAAAGTTTGATTTTTTTATGGAACATACATATCAATACGCATGGATCATACCTTTCGCTCCACTTCCAGTTACTATGTCAATAGGGTTGGGACTTATGCTTGTGCCGACCGCAACAAAAAATCTTCGTCGTATGTGGGCCTTTCCCAGTGTTTCATTGCTAAGTATAGTTATGGTTTTTTCGTCCGATCTGTCTATTCAGCTGATAAATGGTAGTTCTATTTATCAACATCTATGGTCTTGGACCATCAATAATGATTTTTCTTTAGAGTTCGGCTACTTCATTGACCCACTTACTTCTATTTTGTCAATACTAATCACTACTGTTGGAATCATGGTTCTTGTTTATAGTGACAGTTATATGTCTCACGATCAAGGATATTTGAGATTTTTTGCTTATATGAGTTTTTTCAATACTTCCATGTTGGGATTAGTTACTAGTTCCAATTTGATACAAATTTATATTTTTTGGGAACTGGTGGGGATGTGTTCCTATTTATTAATAGGTTTTTGGTTCACACGACCGACTGCAGCAAATGCTTGTCAAAAAGCGTTTGTAACTAATCGTGTAGGGGATTTTGGGTTATTATTAGGAATCTTAGGTTTTTATTGGATAACAGGAAGTTTCGAATTTCGGGATTTGTTCGAAATCTTCAATAATCTGATCCATAATAATGGGGTCAACCCCCTATTTGCTACTCTGTGTGCATTTCTATTATTCGTCGGTGCAGTTGCTAAATCCGCACAATTTCCTCTTCATATATGGTTACCCGATGCCATGGAGGGACCTACTCCTATTTCGGCTCTTATCCATGCTGCTACTATGGTAGCAGCAGGGATTTTTCTTGTTGCCCGGCTTCTTCCTCTTTTCACAGTCATACCTTACATAATGAATTTCATTTCTTTAATAGGCCTAATAACGGTATTATTAGGGGCTACTTTAGCTCTTGCTCAAAGAGACATTAAGAGAAGTTTAGCCTATTCTACAATGTCTCAATTGGGTTATATTATGTTAGCCCCAGGTATAGGTTCTTATCGAGCTGCTTTATTCCATTTGATCACCCATGCCTATTCGAAAGCATTATTGTTTTTAGGATCCGGATCCATTATTCATTCAATGGAACCTATTGTTGGATATTCTCCAGATAAAAGTCAGAACATGGTTCTGATGGGTGGGTTAAAAAAATATGTGCCAATTACAAAAAATACTTTTTTATTAGGTACACTTTCTCTTTGTGGAATTCCACCTCTTGCTTGTTTTTGGTCTAAAGATGAAATTCTTAATGATAGTTGGTTGTATTCACCGATTTTCGCGATAATAGCTTGTTTCTCAGCAGGATTAACTGCATTTTATATGTTTCGGATGTATTTACTTACTTTTGATGGTTATTTACACGCCCATTTTCAAAATTACAGTTGTACTAAAAATAACTCGTTCTATTCAATATCTATATGGGGAAAAGCAGGAACTAAATCAATTCAAAAAAAATGGTTTTTATCAACAACGAATAATAATGAAAAGGTTTTCTTTTTTTCGAAGAAGATATCAAAAATGGATGATAATGTAAGAAATCCGATACGATCTTTTAGGATTTATTTTGAAAATAAGAATACTTCAACGTATCCCCATGAATCGGACAATACTATGCTTTCGTCTCTACTTGTATTGGTACCATTTATTTTGTTCGTTGGATCCATAGGAATTCCTTTTAATCAAGGAGTAATGGATTTTGATATATTATCGAAATGGTTAACTCCATCAATAAACCTTTTACATAACAATTCGAACTATTTTGTGGATTGGTATGAATTTGTAACAAATGCAATTTCTTCAGTCAGTATAGCCTGTTTTGGAATATTCATCGCGTCCATTTTATATGGGTCTGTTTATTCATCTTTTCAGAATTTGGATTTAATCAATTCATTTATTAAAAAAATAGGTTCTAAGAGAATTTTATTGGACCAAATAATAAATGTGATATATAATTGGTCATATAATCGTGGTTACATAGATCTTTTTTATGCAACATACTTAACTAAAGGTATAAGAGGATTGGCTCAAGTAACTCATTTTTTAGATAGACGAGTAATTGACGGAATTACCAACGGTGTTGGTGTTGCAAGTTTCTTTGTAGGAGAAGGGATCAAATATGTGGGAGGGGGGCGAATCTCTGCTTATTTATTTGTATATTTATCTTATGTATCAACCCTTTTTTTATTAATTTACTAT